AATGATAGAGCAAAAATTTTGATAAATGAAATCCATAATATAATTCTTAAGAATAATTATTCTAAAAAAGAAGATCAAATTTATCTAGTTAATAAAAAATTGTTATCAAAAGATATTTCTAAAATAGTTCCTCGAGAGTCATATAAATTAATTCATGAGTTAGAACAACAGGACGAAGAATATGAAGAAAGTATAGTGGAGGATTATGATATTCGTTCAAGAGAAGCAAAACGTGTAGTACTTTTTAATGATAACCTACCAAATGGCGATACTTATATTAATACGAAAAATACTGCTAACCCTGATCATGATCAAGCAGATGAAATTGCTTTGATAGATTATTTACAAGAATCAGATTTTGATCGAGACATAATCAAAGATTCTATGCGCCCCCAAATACGTAAAACTGTTGTTTTGAAACTTTTTCAAGGAAACGTACATTCACCTCTTTTTTTTGATAGAATAGGTAAACCTTTTTTTTTTTCTTTTGATCTCCTCAACCTGATGCAATTTTTTTTTAAAAAGTGTATACGGAAAAAGACCGAATTCAAAATATCAGATTATACAAAGGAAAATACACGAGAAAATGAGAAAAAAGAAGAGAACATAAGAGAAAAATGGGAAAGTAGAAAAAGAAAGGAAAAAGTACGTATAGAAATAGCAGAAAGCTGGGATAGTATTCTGTTTGCTCAAGTACTAAGAAGTTCTTTCTTAATAACTCAATCAATTATTCGAAAATATATTGTCATACCTTCATTGATAATAACCAAAAATCTTATCCGTATGTTATTATTTGAATTTCCCGAATGGTCCGAGGATTTCAAAGATTGGAATAAAGAGAGGCATGTTAAATGTACCTATAATGGTGTTCCAGTATCAGAAAAAGAATTTCCGAAAAACTGGTTAACAGAGGGTATTCAGATAAAGATCCTATTTCCTTTTCGTCTTAAACCTTGGCACCGATCTAAGCTACAATCTACTAATAAAAATTCAACGAAAAAAAAAGAACAACAACAACAAAAAAAATTTTGTTTTTTAACAGTTTTGGGAATGGAAGTTAAATTACCTTTTAATTCTCCCCGAAAACGATTTTTCTTTTTTGAACCCATTTTTCAAGAACTAAAAAAAAAAATGAAAAAATGGAAAAAGAAGCGTTTTAAAATTCTAACATTTTTAAAAGAAAGAACAAACTTTCTTTTTCTAAAAGAACTACTAAAACAATTCTCAAAAATAATGAATTTAAATAAAAAACGGATAAATAGACAAATACCAATATACCAGTCGAATGAAGCTAAAAAAGAAAAAAATTGGAGAATTCGTAATCAAATAATTGATGAATTGTCCATTCCCCTTCGATCTATTGATTGGACAAAGGATTCATTGAGAGAACAAAAAATAAAAGATCTGATTGATATAACAAACACATTAATAAATAAAACAGACACAATTATAAAAGAAAAAAAAAAAGAGTTTAGAACTTCAAAGAAAAATATTAGTCCTAACAAAATAAGTTCTGATCATAAAAGATTACAATCTGCCCACATAAAATGGAAAATTTTAAAAAAAAAAAAGAATGTTGAATTAATTCAAAAATTTCACCATTTTATCAAAGTTTTGAATGAAAAGATATATATATATATCTTTTTAGGAATGATTAATATCCCCAGAATTAATGCCCAATTTTTGATTGAATCAATAAAAAAATACATTTCCAATAATGAAGAAAATGAAGAAATAATTGATAAAACAAATCAAAACATAACTCACTTTATTGAAACTATAAAAAAATCAGTTTTTTATATTAATAATAAGAATACAAATCTTTTTTTTGATTTATCATACTTGTCTCAAGCATATGTATTTTACAAATTATCACAAACCGAAGTTATTAACTTATCTAAGTTAAGATCCATCTTTCAATATCACGGAACATCCATTTTTCTTAAGAATGAAATAAAAGATTATTTTGTTGAAGTCCAAAGAATATTTCATTCCGAATTTAAACAAAAGAATTTTACAAATACTGGAATGAATCAATGGAAAAACTGGTTACAAGGTTATTATGAATACGATTTATATCCGATTAAACGGTCCAGATTAATACCAAAAAAATGGAGAAATAGAGTCAATCAAGGTCGTATGTTTAAAAATACGTCTTTAACAAAATGCGAGTCCTATGAAAAAAACCGCTTAATTCAGTATCACAAAAAAAATAATTTTGAAACATACTACGCATTACCCAATCAAAAAGAATATATATATAATCTCTTATCATATAAATCTATTAATTACGAAGATAAAAAAGATTCATATATTTATGGATTACCAGTACAAGTAAATAATAAGAAAAAAATGTATTATATTTACAATAACGATCAAAAAAAAGTATTTGATATCCTAGAATGTATCCCTATCAATAATTGTCGAGTAGAAGATAATATTATAAATATTAATAAAAATTCGGATAGAAAATTTTTTGATTGTGGAATTCTACATTTTTGTATTAAAAAGAAGGCCTCAATATCGGCCTGGATCAATATTGAGGTTGGTACCAACAGTAATAAAAATAAAAAATCTGGGGTTTATAATTATAAAATAATTGAGAAAATGGATAAGAACGCTTTTTTTGATTGGATGGGAATGAATGACAAAATAGTAAGTTGTTCCATATCGAATTTTGAACTTTGGTTCTTCCCAGAAATTGTAAAACTTTATAATGCATATAGGATTAACCCGTGGATCATACCAATTAAATTTATTTTTTCTAATTGGAATGTAAATGATACTTGTAGTAAAAAGAAAAATATGATTGGAAAGAAAAAAAAATATATTTTTATATCATCAAATGAACAAACTCTTGAATTTGAAAAAAAAAACAATCAAGTCGAAAAAGAATCCGTGGCCCAAGAGGATCTTGAATCAACTATGTCAAACCAAGAAAAATATGTTCAAGAAGAGTATGCAGAATCAGATCTGAAAAAACGTAGAAATAAAAAGCACTACAAGAAAAATACGGAAGTAGAATTTGATTTCTTCCTAAAAAGATATTTGTGTTTTCAATTAAAATGGAATAATTCCGTAAATCAAAGAATGATCAATAACATAAACGTATATTGTCTCTTGCTTAGACTAATAAACCCAAGAGAAATTGCAATATCCTCTCTTCAAAGGGGAGAAATTCGTCTGGATATTCTTATAATTCAGAAGGATTTAACTCTTACAAAATTGATGAAAAAGGGAATATTGACTATCGAACCAGTTCGTCTATCGGTAAAAAATGATGGACAATTTATTATGTATCAAACTATAGTTCTTTCATTAGTTCATAAGAAGAAATTTCAAAGATACCAAGAAAAAGGCTATGGGGATAAGAATAGTTTTGATGAACCCATTGCAATACATCAAAAAAGTACTGAAAATAGATATACAAAAAATGATGATTTCCTTGTTCCTGAAAATATTTTATCCTCTAAAATTTGTAGAGAGTTTAAAATTCTAAGTTGTTTCAATTCTAAGAATGAAAAAAATATCCATAGAAATAAAACATTTTATAATCCAAATAGAGTGAAAAATCGTGTTCACGTTTTAGATAAAAGTAAACATCTTGATAGATATAATAATAAACTAATTAAATTAAAACTGTTTCTTTGGCCCAATTATCGATTAGAAGATTTAGCTTGTATGAATCGTTATTGGTTTGATACAAATAATGGCAGTCGTTTTAGTATGGTAAGAATATATATGTATCTACAATTGCAAATTCGTTAATGCGACATTTTTACAATATGTGTACTATACTATATTTAGTATCTGAAGAAAAAAAAATAACCATCTCCGTTATCTTACGTTTTGATACATAATATGACTTTAATTCAATGGAAAGGTATAAATGAATCAATAAAATTTTCTTATTGAAATTTTTATTTTCAGTCTAACTATTTTTTGTGCGGGTAAAAATATACCATCCTTTTTCTATTTATATCCTAATTCCATTTTCAAAAAGGGATTGAGTATTAATTAATAATGTATTTTATTTGACAAAAAAGAAAAATAGAAATTTGTTGAAATACAAAACAAAATTTAAATCAGTGACAATGCTAATTGTATATTATTACTCATCAATAAATAAAAAATATATATATATAATATCTAAAACTATAAGGAATTTTTTTTATGATAAAAAACACATTGATCTCAGTTATTTCGAAAGAAGAAAAAAAAGAAAAAAGCGGGTCTGTTGAATTTCAAGTATTAAGTTTCACGAATAAGATACGAAGACTTACTTCACATTTGGAATTGCACAAAAAAGACTATTTATCTCAAAGAGGTCTACATAAAATTCTGGGAAAACGCCAAGGGTTACTGTGTTATTTGTCAAAGAAAAATAGAATACATTATAAAGAATTAATTAAGCAATTGGATATTCGGGAGTCAAAAACTCGTTAATTTAAAAAGTAATTTTGAATTATTTGATTTATTAGATATTGAATTTTGTTAGATATTCAATTTGAATCAACTTATTTGTGTTTTCGGCAATTCATGGAAAAATGAATCGAGGAAAAACTTATGACTGGACCAGCTACAAGAAAAGACCTGATGCTAGTCAATATGGGCCCCCACCACCCATCAATGCACGGTGTTCTTCGACTCATTGTCACTTTAGATGGTGAAGACGTTATTGACTGTGAACCAGTATTGGGTTATTTACATAGAGGGATGGAAAAAATTGCGGAAAACCGAACAATTATACAATATCTACCTTATGTAACACGTTGGGATTATTTAGCTACTATGTTCACAGAAGCAATAACCATAAATGGACCAGAACAGTTGGTAAATATTCAAGTACCTAAAAGAGCCAGCTATATCAGAGTTATTATGTTGGAGTTAAGTCGTATAGCTTCTCATCTGTTATGGCTTGGCCCTTTTATGGCCGATATTGGCGCACAAACTCCTTTCTTCTATATTTTCAGAGAAAGAGAATTTGTCTATGATCTATTCGAAGCTGCCACCGGAATGAGAATGATGCATAATTTTTTTCGTATCGGGGGAGTCACAGCTGATCTACCTCATGGCTGGATAGATAAATGTTTGGATTTCTGCGATTATTTTTTGACAGAAGTTGCTGAATATCAAAAACTTATTACAAAAAATCCTATTTTTTTAGAACGAGTTGAGGGCGTAGGCATTATTGGTGGAGAAGAAGTAATAAATTGGGGTTTATCAGGACCAATGCTGCGAGCTTCAGGAATACAATGGGATCTTCGTAAAGTTGATCATTATGAGTGTTATGACGAATTTGATTGGGAAATTCAATGGCAAAAAGAAGGAGATTCATTAGCTCGTTATTTAGTTAGACTTGGTGAAATGACGGAATCCATAAAAATTATTCAACAGGCTTTGGAAAAAATTCCAGGGGGACCTTATGAAAATTTAGAAACCCGATGTTTTGATAGAGAAAGGTATCCGGAATGGAATGATTTTGAATATAGATTCATTAGTAAAAAACCTTCGCCTACTTTTGAGTTGCCGAAACAAGAACTTTATGTGAGAGTCGAAGCTCCAAAAGGGGAATTGGGCATTTTTCTGATAGGAGATCAGGGTAGTTTTCCTTGGAGATGGAAAATTAGACCACCAGGTTTTATCAATTTGCAAATTCTTCCTCAGTTAGTTAAAAGAATGAAATTGGCCGATATTATGACAATACTAGGTAGCATAGATATCATTATGGGAGAAGTTGACCGTTAAAATGATAATTAATACAACAAATGTACAAGATATCAATTCTTTTTCAAGATTGGAATCCTTAAAAGAGGTCTATGAAATTATATGGGTGCTTGTCCCTATTTTTACTCCTATATTCGGAATCACAATAGGTGTACTAGTAATTGTATGGTTAGAAAGAGAAATATCCGCAGGGATACAACAACGTATTGGACCTGAATATGCTGGCCCTTTGGGAGTTCTTCAAGCTTTAGCAGATGGTACAAAATTGCTTTTAAAAGAAAATCTTCTCCCATCTAGAGGGGATACTCATTTATTCAGTATCGGACCATCCATAGCAGTTATATCAATTCTACTAAGTTATTCAGTAATTCCTTTTGGTTATCGCCTTGTTTTAGCCGATCTCAATATTGGTGTTTTTTTATGGATTGCCATTTCAAGTATTGCTCCTATTGGACTTCTTATCTCAGGATATGGTTCAAATAATAAATATTCTTTTTTAGGTGGTCTACGAGCTGCTGCTCAATCGATTAGTTATGAAATACCATTAACTCTATGTGTATTATCAATATCTCTACGTGCGAGTCGTTAAGACATAAACTTCTCCTATTTTTTAAGAGTTAAAATGAATTGAATAGTTTTCTATTCATTATTTATATTAATAAACTAAATTAGATAGTTATATGAGTGAAATAAAACAGCTTATAGAAAAAAGAATTCGCAGTAAAAATATTGAGTCTCATTTTCTAGGTATAAGAGTTAAGCGGAAATAAACATAATAAAAAGAGAACTTTTATCCCAAGATTGGTTAATTAATTATCCCGTCTTGAAGCGGACTCAAAAAAAAAGATCAATTCTAGTAAATTTTCACTATTATTTGTATGTACTAGTATACATGCCATAATACGAGCGATTGAACAAAAATGAGTGGATGGTTAGAAACACCAAAATATGCAAAAGATTAGTAATAGAGATTTTCAAAATTATACAAAATAAGAGAAGAGAAACATTTTTTCAAAATGGATAATAAAAAAAGAATACTAATTGGGGCTTTAAATTCGTAGAAATGATCAGGCAGTACTCCCCACGATTCCGATCCAGAATATCCTTCTATCTACCCATTAACTAAATGACTATCGAAAACGAAATAATCCCTTATTTGATAAGTTTGATAAGTCCCCCCCCCCTTTTTTTTTCTGAGAAATAAGAATAGGAACGAAAAAAAAAATAGAAAGAATACAAGTACAAAAAAGATATCTTTTTTTTTTCTTTCTTATCTCCATGCTATTCCAATATTCATTTTCTTTACCATATCCATATTCATAAAGGTAAAATTCGTGTCAAAATTGACAAACTAATGGAATGGTTATTTCTTTTTCGTAATTAAAACCGCTGGATTATTTGTATTTCTAAAAAAAGTATTTTAGTGAAGAATTAAGTTATTACTCAACGAAGAAAAATTACAATTTTAAAAGAGGATAAGATCAATTCAGAAGTTATTTTTTTATTTATTATTTTCTTTTTTATTAAAAAAGAAAATTTAATTTATTATTTAAATAAAACTAAAACAGACAGAATTCCATTGATTTAATTTTGGAATACACGATAGATAGATTTGGATACTATACTATCCGACAAAACATAGATATCAAGATAAATAATATCGACCAACTCCTTAAATTTATTTATATCTTTTGAGGAGCCGTATGAAGTGAAAATCTCATGTACGGTTCTGTAATAGCGATGAGAACAGTAATGTTATTGGCGACTATAATTATCTAACAGTTCAAGTACAGTTGATATAGTTGAAGCTCAATCCAAATATGGTTTTTGGGGGTGGAATTTGTGGCGTCAACCTATAGGGTTTATGATTTTTTTAATTTCTTCCTTAGCAGAATGTGAAAGATTACCTTTTGATTTACCAGAAGCAGAGGAAGAATTAGTAGCGGGTTATCAAACTGAATATTCGGGTATAAAATTTGGTTTATTTTACGTTGCTTCCTATCTAAATCTATTAGTTTCTTCATTATTAGTAACAGTTCTTTATTTGGGCGGTTGGGATATATCTATTCCGTACATATTCAATTCTTCACTTTTTGAAATAAATAAAACAGGTGGACTCTTTGTAATGACAATTGGTATCTTTATTACATTAGTTAAAACTTATTTGTTCTTGTTCATTTCTATAACAACAAGATGGACTTTACCCAGACTAAGAATGGATCAATTATTAAATCTTGGATGGAAATTTCTTTTACCTATTTCTCTCGGTAATTTATTATTAACAACTTCTTTCGAACTCTTTTCACTATAAAGGAATACAATGTTTTATATTCACGACTTGTCTCAACCAAGAGAAAGAAACAAACATCAAATTATTCATAGATATTACAATATGTTCCCTATGATAACTGGGTTCATGAATTATGGTCAACAAACAGTACGAGCTGCAAGATACATTGGTCAAAGTTTCATGATTACTTTATCCCACGCAAATCGTTTGCCTGTAACTATTCAATATCCTTACGAAAAATTAATAACATCCGAGCGTTTCCGCGGTCGAATCCATTTTGAATTTGATAAATGTATTTCTTGTGAAGTATGTGTTCGTGTATGTCCTATAGATCTACCCGTTGTTGATTGGAAATTGGAAACTTATATTCGAAAGAAACAATTGCTTAATTACAGTATTGATTTCGGAATCTGTATATTTTGTGGTAACTGCGTTGAATATTGTCCAACAAATTGTTTATCCATGACAGAAGAATATGAACTTTCTACTTATGATCGTCATGAATTGAATTATAATCAAATTGCTTTGGGTCGTTTACCAATTTCAATAGTTGACGATTCTACAATTCGAACAATTTCCAATTCTCCTGAAATTCCAATAAAAAAGAAGTAAATCCCTTGATTAAATAGTAATTGGAAATTACTAAGTTTCTGTTTTAATCTAAAGGAATGAGGTTTCTTTCATTTTTTTTGTTTGGTCACTAACAAAAAATAAAAATTTTTGATTAATCCGAATTGCAGCTTTTTTTGGATTGAAAATATATTAATAATTGAAAAAAAAAAAGATATTAATAATATCTGGAATTATTTCAAAATACATAATTTCGAAATACTCTTTTATATAAAAAATGAAGTGAATCCAATAAAAGTACATACATTAATTCACAACCTTTCAGATTAAATTACGAATTGATCCACAATTTTTTTCCTGGTCAAGTCAATAAGTTCATGAAAAATATTTCTATTTTTTTATTTATTATTGTACATATAATGGATTTGCCTGGACCGATACATGATTTTCTTTTAGTCTTGTTGGGATCAGGTCTTATATTAGGAAGTATGGGTGTCGTATTACTTACCAACTCAATTTATGCTGCTTTTTCATTGGGACTGGTTCTTGTTTGTATATCTTTTTTTTATATTTTATCAAACTCCCATTTTGTAGCTGCTGCGCAACTCCTTATTTATGTGGGAGCTATAAATGTTTTAATCATATTTGCTGTGATGTTTATGAAGGGTTCAGAATATTCCAAAGATTCAAATCTTTGGACCATTGGAAATGGAGTTACTTTGCTGGTTTGTACAAGTATTTTTATTTCACTAATGAATACTATTCTAGATACGTCATGGTATGGGATTATTTGGACTACAAGATCAAATCAGATTCTAGAGCAAGATTTGATAAGTACTAGTCAACAAATTGGAATTCATTTATCAACAGATTTTTTTCTTCCATTTGAACTCATTTCAATAATTCTTTTAGCTGCTTTGGTAGGTGCAATTGCAGTGGCTCGCCAGTAATTAATCTTTAGAACTAGCAACTGCAATCTAAATACTAAATAAAACTTTGTTCTAGGTTATCACACACATACCCTTTACTTTAAGGTTAATTAAGTATATTTTTAAAAATTGTTTCTGTCTAAATTCTTTTTTTTTATTCGATCTATTACCAATAGATTTCCCTTGTTCTGTATTTTTTCTAGTCAATCGAATTGAATCTAAAAAATCGTTACTTATATTGATATTGAAATGAATCAAAATTGATAAGGAGTTGGTCCATGATGCTCGAACATGTACTTGTTGTAAGTGCCTATTTATTTTGTATTGGTATCTATGGATTGATCACAAGTCGAAATATGGTTAGAGCCCTTATGTGTCTTGAACTGATCCTGAATGCAGTTAATATAAATTTGGTAACATTTTCTGATTTTTTTGATAGTCGTCAATTAAAAGGTAATATTTTCTCCATTTTTGGTATAGCTATTGCAGCCGCTGAAGCAGCTATTGGACCAGCTATTGTTTCGTCAATTTATCGTAACAGAAAATCAACTCGTATTAATCAATCGACTTTGTTAAATAAGTAGTCTTCATTAGATAAATGATGATATTCATTAAGTTGAATTATCTGTTTATCCGTAGAATAGGATACATAATGTATGACGAAAACATAAGAAATTAAAGTATCTTGGCCCTATCGCATGATTCAATCTTATAGTAAGTTTAGATTGATTAGATAAATTATAATAAATTATTGATTCATCTGGTATCTAAATAATGATTAATTGAAAGCTTTATTACTAGATCGAAAATTGATGATGTTCAAAAATTGATAGATCCAATGTCACATTCAGTAAAGATTTATGATACATGTATAGGGTGTACTCAATGTGTCCGAGCTTGCCCCACAGATGTATTAGAAATGATACCTTGGGACGGATGTAAAGCTAAGCAAATTGCTTCCGCTCCAAGAACAGAAGACTGTGTTGGTTGTAAGAGATGTGAATCCGCTTGTCCAACGGATTTCTTGAGTGTTCGAGTTTATTTATGGCATGAAACAACTCGAAGCATGGGTCTAGCTTATTGATACATGTGACAAAACCATACTTGAATACATTTGATTTTTTTTTTACTGACAACAACTCGTGCTCGAAAATAAGTATATATACTTATTTTCGAGCACGAGTTGTTCTAGTCCAAGTGTATCTTGTTTTTACTACGAATTATTTTCCTTGGTTAACAATAGTTGTAGTTTTGCCAATATTTTTTGGTTCCCTACTTTTCTTTCTCCCTCATAAAGGAAATAAGGTCATCCGGTGGTATACGATATGTATATGCATTTTAGAACTCCTTATAACAACCTATACATTTTGTTATCATTTTGAATTTGACGATCCATTAATTCAATTGACAGAGGATTATAAATGGATCCATTTTTTGAATTTTTACTGGAGATTGGGAATAGATGGTCTTTCTATAGGACCTATTTTACTGACGGGGTTTATCACCACTTTAGCTACTTTAGCGGCTTGGCCAGTTACGCGAAATTCTCGATTATTCCATTTCCTAATGTTAACTATGTATAGCGGTCAAATCGGATCATTTTCTTCTCGAGATCTTTTACTTTTTTTTCTCATGTGGGAATTCGAATTAATTCCTGTTTATTTACTTCTATCAATGTGGGGAGGCAAGAAACGTTTGTATTCAGCTACAAAATTTATTTTGTACACTGCAGGGAGTTCCATTTTTTTGTTAATGGGAGTTCTGGGTATTGGTTTATATGGTTCTAATGAACCAACATTCAATTTTGAAACATTAGCTAATCAATCGTATCCTGTGGCACTGGAAATAATATTTTATATTGGATTTCTTATTGTTTTTGCTGTCAAATCACCGATTATACCCTTACATACATGGTTACCAGATACACATGGAGAGGCGCATTACAGTACTTGTATGCTTCTAGCCGGAATCTTATTAAAAATGGGAGCATATGGATTAGTTCGGATCAATATGGAATTATTACCCTACGCTCATTCTATATTTTCTCCCTGGTTGATCATAGTAGGTATAATTCAAATAATCTATGCAGCTTCAACATCTCCTGGTCAACGTAATTTAAAAAAAAGAATAGCTTATTCTTCTGTATCTCATATGGGTTTCATAATTATAGGAATTGGATCTATAAGCGATGCGGGACTCAATGGATCTATTTTACAAATAATTTCTCATGGATTTATTGGTACTGGGCTTTTTTTCTTAGCGGGAACAGGTTATGATAGAATACGTCTTGTTTATCTTGACGATATGGGAGGAATGGCTATACCAATTCCTAAAATATTTACGATTTTCAGTATTTTATCGATGGCTTCCCTTGCATTACCGGGAATGAGTGGTTTTGTTGCAGAACTCATATTCTTTTTTGGAATTATTACCAGCCAAAAATATCTTTTAATGACAAAAATCTTAATTCTTTTTGTAATGGCAATTGGAATGATATTAACTCCTATTTATTTATTATCCATGTTACGCCAGATGTTCTATGGATACAAACTTTTTAATGTTCAAAATTATTCTTTTTTTGATTCAGGACCGCGAGAGTTGTTTGTTTCGATCTCTATCCTTTTACCTATAATAGGTATTGGTATTTATCCAGATTTTGTTTTATCACTATCAGTTGATAAAGTTGAAGCTATTTTAGCTAATTCTTTTTATAGATAATTTTCGTTCATAAACATAAAAATAAATAAATAAACCAGCAATACAATATTGAAATAATAATGATTTTAAAAGGAATGGAATTTGTTGTAGAAAATAAGTGGAAAAAAAAAAATGAATTGGACTCGCAACCATATACATTTTGATTTTATGAGAACCATTTGAATCAAGTAATGTAGTGATTCAAAGGGTTCTCTTTCTCCATGATTTACACGAATTTTTCTTATATATACTGTTCTATGTTTAGATTCGTTAGGTCCTTTCTTCAATTCAATTAGATGTTTAATGTAAATGAACCATAACTATGTAGCCCTATCCCTAATAAATTGACCCCAAAATAGCATATCCAAATTATAAGAAAACCCATAGAGGCCACAATTGCAGAATTTACACTTTCAAAATTTTTATTTGTTCTAATATGTAAATAAATTGCGAATATGGTCCAAGTAATAAATGCCCACGTTTCCTTTGGATCCCAATTCCAATATGATCCCCATGCCTCATTAGCCCATACTGCTCCTGAAAGAATACCTATGCTTAAAAAGATAAACCCTATACTAATAGTACGATAACTCCAATCATCTAATTGGTGAATCAATTGAGACTTGTAATAATTATTAGAATAAAATAAATAAGTGTTTTTTAAAACATTGTTTCCGTTGTTCATGTATTGGATCTCACCCAAGGAAAATGACTTATTTAAAAAATGACTGTTTTTACCAAAAATTCTTATGACTTTTTGAAATGTAATGACTACAAGAGCTAATGAAAATAATGATCCACATAAAAGAGATGCATAACCCAATACCATCATACTTACATGCATCATTAACCAATGAGATTGAAGAGCCGGGACTAATATTTCGGATTCATGCATGTAAGTTAAAAATATTGAAGTAGAAAAACCTTGGGTAAAAATAGTACTTGGCATGGTTATTGAACTTAAACTTAAATAATTTTTATTTTTTTTGAAATATGTAACCATATGAATAATGGAAAAACTCCATGAAAGAAATAGTAATGATTCATATAAATCACTTAATGGTAAATGTCTCAAATAAATCCAACGAGTAACTAATAATCCAGTTATAAAAAAAAAAGTAGCTATCATTCCTTTTTCTGCGGAAGCATATAGTCCTACGATTTCATCAACTAATAAGGTTATCAAAAGAATTGTAATTACAATTGAAACGACTGAAAAGGATATATGAGTTAATATATGTTCTACAGTTGAAAATATCATAAAAAAAAAGGGGGGGGGGGGAGATTTATCAATTATAAGAATAGAAATCGGGAACTGAATTCATTATATTATAGTCCTTATTCTTTTATAATAGCTTATTCTTTTATAATATTTTGAATTTATAATATAAGGTGTCATGCCGCTACTCGGATTCGAACCGAGATGCTTTAGCACTGCTTCCTAAGAGCAGCGTGTCTACCGATTTCACCATAGCGGCTTTCTCGAAATCATAATAACTTATTTTGATTCAATCGTCGAGATTGAAAGAATTAATTCAATGTAATATTTTTTAGAAAATAAAAAACTGTATAAAAAAAATTTAAGTAAAAAAAAAAAAATTGTATATTTGTATCGCTTACAATTTAAGCATTATGTCTAAGTATTACACTCAAAAAATTTATCGAAATATTTGTATAGCTTTGTATTAATTGTTAGAGTTGTTATTGTGTAAAGAATTTCTCTTACGATTTAGAAAACTTATTTAATTTCATTAGGTATTGTTAAGTATTGGGGAAATAGATTATATAATCTAACAAATATCTAATAATATATTATATATATATTAAATATAATAATAAAGTTATTAGTTCTATCAGAATTTCCATTGTACCATAATTCAATAATTCTTTTCTAAATTTATAGATATTTTGATTAATATTCTAGTCTCTGCATGGAATCCTTTTTTTTATCACTTCAAATTAGTAGAGGATTCCTTATATAAAAAATCCACCTAAACCTAAAGAAGATAAAAAAAAGATTAAGATAAGAAGAAAGAAACTTTCAAAATGGGGTTAAAAGGAGTAGGGGTAGAGATATATTATATATGGTAATACAAATTTAGGGAGATAATAGTTTAAGACAATTAAAAAAAAAGTTTTCAATTTTATCAACTAATTTCATAATTTGAATAACTTATTCATTTTGAATAAATTGAATAAAGAATTTATTACTAGATTTTCTATATTTATATTTATAGAATTAGAATGAAATTATAGAATAAAATATATAATCAAATAAAAATGAAGAAAAAACTTTTTGTTTAGGGGTCGATGGGGATTTTTATTTTCCCCATCCCAAAAATGAAAAAACAAACATGCTAAAACTCAAATTAAAGGTAAAACTTTGTTTATTCTTTTTTCTTTGAACTTTCTTTAGTTTTTTCTTTTTCAAAAAGTATAATTTTTTTTTAGAATTTTGTAAACAAAATTCTTTTTAGTTTACATACCCTAAAAGAAAAACAAAAAGCATATTGAAAGGAAAAAAAAACAAATTAAATATAGATCCGATTAGGAAATAATAATTATTTTTGAATTAATTCTTTTTAATTTAACTAGTCTCTTTTTTGAGTTAAAAGGGGTTAAGATTATTAGAATGTTTATTTTTTTATTTATTTGATTTGTCGCACAAAAAAACTTTTTGAATTCCCTGTAGAAAGAGATTTTGCTAATGAAAAAGCTTTCAACGCTGCCCAATACCCTTTGCTTTTCCAAATATTTTTACGAATCCGTTTTTTTGATATAGAAGTGCGTTTTTTTGGAACTGCCATTTAAAAATTAAAATAAGTTATTCATTTCTATAATTGGATGTGAAAGACATATTTTGCTTAAAAAAAAATTATTCGTTATTATATTATTTATTATATATTTGTTCTTTTCATTTGATTCCTTTCCTAATCTAAGGATTCTATGAAAGTACATTAAAATATATTATGAGAAACAAACATAAAAGAAACAAAAAAAATATAATAATAATATAATTATAATATAGTATTTTTGCAAAAAAGAATACAACAAGAAAAGAGTCTATTCGGGTTTGGTCTGGCATTGTCTATTTTCGCCGTCTTCCATTTATATATGAATGGAATATACATGTCATAAAATAGATCGAAAATTTTAAAAACTCAACCTTTCTATTTATATGAACTTAATTTTCATTTTTTAATTCGACTGAAACTAGTAATTCATTTGGTAAAGAATATTTTTTTTTAATTTCATATTTTACTAATTCCTTTTATAATTTATTTATTTAATTTATTTATTTATTTATGTCAAAGGATAGTATATTATATATAATTTTTTTTTAATTGAAAAAAATCCATTCAGTTCAAAAGGTAATTGGTTAATGATTTTGAATAAACGAACTAAAAAAAAAATAGTTCTGATTTTTTTTGGTTTGGGCTATCGTTTATAATTCATACAAAAAATGGATTTTTGGTATAATTATTTGTCCTTCCTCTATAAACCTTGTTCTATAAATAAAAAGTTTTGTAATGCGTAAAAAATAATAATGCAAATTTTTAATTTTCTATATCGTCAGAAAAAAAAAAAAAGAAATAGAAGTTTTTACTAAGAATTTCATTTTAGTATATTATCGGAACAATTCTTAATTTTTCATTGGAAATATTTGAAAAAATTAAGAATAATTAAGAATAGAAAATTCTATTTAACTTTTACATATTTTAATTTGTTATTAACTGACCCTTTTCAAAAGAAAAAAAGTTCGTGAATCAGAAATAATAAATTAGTAAATAGTAACAAAATATTTTTTTATGGAATATACATATCAATATTCATGGATCATACCTTTTATTTCACTTCCAGTTCTTATGTTACTAACAGGGGGACTATTCCTTTTTCCGACGTCAACAAAAAAACTTCGCCGTATATGGTCTGTTACTAGTGTTCTCTTTTTAAGTATAGTGATGATTTTTTCATTTTATTTATTTATTCATCAAATAAGTAAGAGTTATGTTTATCAATATGTATGGTCTTGGACTATCAATAATGATTTTTCTTTAGAGTTTGGCTACTTGATCGATCCACTTACTTCTATTATGTCATTATTAATTACTACTGTTGGAATTTTGGTTCTTATTTATAGTGACAATTATATGTCTCATGATCAAGGATATTTGAGATTTTGTGCTTATATGATTTTTTTCAATACTTCAATGTTGGGATTAGTTACTAGTTCGAATTTGGTACAAATTTATATTTTTTGGGAATTGGTTGGAATGTGTTCGTATCTATTAATAGGTTTTTGGTTTACACGACCTATTGCATCGAATGCTTGTCAAAAGGCATTTGTAACGAATCGTGTGGGGGATTTTGGTTTATTATTAGGTATTTTAGGTCTTTATTGGACAACAGGTAGTTTTGAATTTCGTGATTTGTTTAAAATATTCAATAACTTGATTTCTAATAATGAGGTTTATTTTTTATTTGTTAGTTTATGTGCCTTCCTATTATTTTCTGGTGCAGTTGCTAAATCTGCTCAATTTCCCCTTCACGTGTGGTTACCTGATGCCATGGAGGGACCTACCCCCATTTCGGCTCTTATCCATGCTGCTACCATGGTAGCAGCGGGAATTTTTCTTGTCGCTCGTTTTATTCCTCTTTTCATAGTCATACCTTACATAATGAATATAATAGCTTTGATGGGTATAATAACAGTACTGTTTGGAGCTACTTTAGCTCTTGCTCAAAAAGATATTAAGAAAAGCTTAGCTTATTCTACAATGTCCCAATTGGGTTATATGATGTTAGCTTTGGGTATAGGGTCTTATCGAGCTGCTTTATTTCATTTGATTACTCATGCTTATTCAAAAGCTTTGTTGTTTTTAGGATCCGGTTCCATTATTCATTCAATGGAATTGGTTGTTGGATATTCTCCAGATAAAAGTCAGAATATGGTTCTTATGGGTGGTTTAACAAAGCATGTCCCAATTACAAAATTTTTTTTTTATTAGGTACACTTTCTCTTTGTGGTATTCCACCTCTTGCCTGTTTTTGGTCTAAAGATGAAATTCTTAATGATAGTTGGTTATATTCACCTATTTTTGCAATAATAGCCGTTTCCACAGCGGGACTAACTTCATTTTATATGTTTCGTATCTATTTACTTACTTTTGAAGGACATTTCAACCTTTATTTTAAAAATTATAGCGGAAAAACAAATAAATTTCTTTATTCAATATCCTTGTGGGGTAAAGAAGGATCAAAAATAATGAGAAAAAAAAATTGTTTA